AATAAATACAGAAGATAAATAAAAAAATAGATAAAAAGAAATGCGGCCTCCTCCTATATATTTGATAACTTCTCCTACAAAGAAATTCAGAATACCAACACCATTTATAATTCCATCAATTACCTGTTTATCAAAAAAATGAGCTAGTTCAGCCAATCCTTTTATGCCCTTAGTTAAAGAAACTACATAAAAAGCATCTATATAACCACGATTATATGACCAATCATATATTACATTTTTTATTTTGTTCCACAAATTTTTCTTATAATCTATTTTAGCAAATAAATTAATTAAGTCCAAATTTTGGAGAGATGACGAAACAGGCTTATAGAAAAAAGCCGCTATAAATATCCCTAAATAAGCTATACTGACTGAACGAATTGAATTTGTTATAAATTCATACCAATCTTCCAAATTATTATTATTCAAATTTTGATGTAAAAGGTTTATAGATGGATTTATTAATTTCGACAATATATCAAAATGGATTCCTTCTTGATTGAAAGGGATTCCTATGAACCCAACAAACAAAGTAAATAGAACCAATAGAAGTATAGGAAATATCATAGTATTTTTCGATTCATGCGGACAAAACGTGTTTTTATTTTCAAAAAAAGGAAAAATAATAAAAGGCTGTGGCGAGGTTTTTCCATTCTCACAAACGGGATATGTCTTTTTTTTCAAAAAAAAAGACATATCATTATTATTTAATGTTAATAAAGTTAATAGATGTAAACGAAAGTTTTTTTTAATAGGTTTTGTCCCTTCTTTACCCCATAGAGATATTGAATAGACCAAGCTGTTTTTTTTTCCACTATAATTTTGAAAATGAATGTTAAAATACCCTTCAAAAGTAAGTAAATAAATCCGAAACATATAAAATGCGGTAAATCCCGCTGTAGAGCAGGCCATGATTGCGAAAATTGTTGAATACAACCAACTATCATTAAGAATTTCATCTTTTGACCAAAAACAAGCAAGAGGTGGAATGCCACAAAGGGAAAGTGTACCTAATAAAAAGGCAGTTTTTGTAATTGGAATATGTTTTGCTAAACCACCCATAAGAGCCATATTCTGACTTTTTTCTGGGGAATACCCAACAATAGCTTCCATTGAATGAATAATGGATCCAGATCCTAAAAACAATAATGCTTTCGAATAAGCATGAGTAATCAAATGAAATAAAGCGGCTCGATAAGACCCCATACCTAGAGCTAACATCGTATAACCCAATTGAGACATTGTAGAATAGGCTAAAGTTTTCTTAATATCTTTTTGAGCAAGAGCTAAAGTAGCTCCTAAGAGTACTGTTATTATCCCTATCAAAGATATTAGATTCATTATGTAAGGTAAGGCTATAAAAAGAGGGAAAAGGCGGGCTACAAGAAAAATTCCGGCTGCTACCATAGTGGCGGCGTGTATAAGAGCCGAAATAGGAGTAGGTCCTTCCATAGCATCAGGTAACCATACATGAAGGGGAAATTGTGCGGATTTAGCAACTGCGCCAAGAAATAATAAGAAGGCACACAAAGTAACAAATAAATAATGGACCTCACGATTCGAAATCAAGTTATTGAATATTTCGAACAAATCCTGAAATTCAAAACTACCCGTTACCCAATAAAGACCTAAAATTCCTAATAATAAACCAAAATCCCCTACACGATTAGTTATAAACGCTTTTTGACAAGCATTTGCTGCAATAGGTCGCGTGAACCAAAAACCTATTAATAAATACGAACACATTCCAACTAATTCCCAAAAAATATAAATTTGTACTAAATTTGAACTAGTAACTAATCCCAACATGGCAGAATTGGAAAAACTCATATAAGCAAAAAATCTCAAATATCCTTGATCATGAGACATATAATTGTCACTATAAATAAGAACCGTAATTCCAACGGTAGTGATTAATATTGACATAATAGAAGTAAGTGGGTCAATCAAGTGCCCAAACTCTAAAGAAAAATCATTATTGATGGTCCAAGACCATACATATTGATAGCTATAACTATCATTTATTTGTTGAATAGATAAATCAGTCGAAAAAATCATAGCTATACTTAACAATAAAACACTTGGAAAAGCCCATATACGACGAAGATTTTTTGTTCCCGTTGGAAAAAAGAGAAGTCCCAGCCCTATTAACATGGGAACTGTAAGTGGAATGAAAGGGACAATCCACGCATATCGATATGTATGTTCCATAACATAAAAAGTAAAATCTTTGATTTGAATTCTTAATTATTAATTGTTTCCAATTCACCGACTCTTTCTTTTCTAAAAGGATCACAATTTCGGTAAGAACTTAATATTAATATAGGATAATCTATCCTTAATTAAATTAATTTAGTTTGAGAATTTACAAAAAACTTCAAATATTCAAATCAAAAAGTTACATACAATCGGTCAAATGATATAATCGAATCAAAAAAAAATCAAGTTACTAGTAAAAAGTCTTAACTAGTAGTAATTAACTAAGCTATTTTTGAAGGCACACAAAAATCAAAATCAATTTAAGTTATAAGAATTTATATTTGTAAAACAAAGAAAAAACTATAGATGAAAGATGAAGAATCACACCAAAAAAGTACTTAATTCTGATATGAATTTTAGGACATACTAAGATTAATAACTTGATTCAACAAAAAAAAAATAAGAACTAGGTATTCAGTAATTTTAGTTAGTTTATTTAGGATCATTAACTAGTTTAATGTGAAACTGATTGGTTTCCATTTCAATAAAACACATATAATTTTTTTTTATAGTAAACGCTATAATATTCATCACTTTACTTTTCATAGAATTCAAAGAAGGAATTATTAAAAAAACTTTGACTTTTATGAAACCATGGATCTCTTATTTTAACTTACCAGATTAATTACTAGTCTCATTTTCATTTTAAGATGTAAATTAGGTTTACTTTATTCATTCTTTATTTTTTAGCTTGACTAATTAATAGAAAATCAAACAGATGAAAGTTTTTTTTATTAGGCAGAAGTTTTTAAACTTTTTGGTGTATTTTATTACATAGAATGGTAATGTAGTATGATGTAAATAGACAGAGATATACCAACTCTATTTCTATAGTACAGCAGAGCGGATTCTAGATTTAATAGAATAGAATATAAACAATCAGTACGAATTTTTATTTCTTCCCAATATTGTATGAAATAAAAAGAAATCACATATCGTATTCTTTTTATTTTTTTTTTCTGATAATTTTTTTATGTGAGTTTTCCATATTGTATTTATAATTAATAATAATTATATTATTTTTTCTTATATTATTATTTCTTTTCCTTTTTATGAAGTTTTTATGAAGAGAGTATCTTCTAGAAAATAAATAGATAATTGATAATAATTTATTTGTATTGGTATTGAACAAGAGATGTCTTTCACATCCAATTATAGCAATGAGTAACCTCTTAATTTTTGAATGGCAGTTCCAAAAAAACGTACTTCTATGTCAAAAAAGCATATTCGAAAAAATATTTGGAAAAGGAAGGGTTGTTGGTCAGCATTAAAAGCCTTTTCTTTAGCGAAATCTCTTTCTACTGGAAATTCAAAAAGTTTTTTTGTCCGACAAAACAAATAAACAATCGAACGTTGGAAAACTTTGAATCGTCCTGATTCAAAAAAGAAAATTTTCTAATTTTGTTTCGAATTTCAATTGAAATAAAATATTTCAAATATGAAAATATTAATAATTATTAATAATATTAATATATATATAAATAATTAATATATATATATAAATAGAATATAGAATAATAGAATAATAATAATAGAAAATTAATAAAAATGAAAATTATTAATTAATAGAATATTTTCTATTTATAATAAAAAAATTAATATTCTCTAATGTTTTGAATTAATAAATAGAAAATGGAGGTTTTTTACTCTTATGGTATGGAAGATAAAAATTCTTGGTATGTAGAAGAATAATTCTTCCGCCTATAGAATTAGAATTTTAGTTTGACAAAGAATAAACACAAGATAGAAGGTTTTGATTTTTTTAGTATCCTTTATCATTTCTGGGATGGGGATTCTTAGTTCCCCATCGATTCACTTGTTATAATAAACAAAGTTTTTTCTTTTTTTTTTTTATATATATCTATATAAGAGGAGATATAAATATAAGTCTAATATTTTTTATATTAGTAAAAAAAGGGGTATTGAAAGAAATTGATTAAATTTCAAATTTTTTATTTTCTGAATCATTATTCCCCAGGATCATTATATATATCCTCGCTTTCAACTCAATTCAATTGACCAAAAAACCCTTTTCCCATTTAGGTGGATATTATGTACAAAGAATGAATCAATTTTGAGTGATCCATAATGCACCCTATATTTAGACTAAAAAATAAATCAAGTTAGCTATCTTTATAACTTAACAACTTTCTATGACTTTTCTTCAAAAAAAAAAAATGTTTTGAAGAAGAGTAGAATTCAACTAAAGATAACTTTTTTTATTCTATAATATTATATGATATATACAACCCAATATCTAATTAGTTTGCTAAATCCCTAAAAAAAATTCTCTACACAACGAAAATTCTAAGAATTAATAAAATTTAGACACAAAAAGCTATAGCTATATCAATACTTATAGAAATTCCTTAAATGCGGGGTTGTGCTTTTACCCTATAAAATCTTATTTTTGTTCATTAAGAAAATGGATTATTCGTGAAATCAGATAAAACGAGAAATTCATTATTAAAAAATGAAAATAAAATGAGAAAAAGCGTTTTTTTTTTTGAGTTATATTCATAGATTGAGGGTAGAACTATCTAATTACAACAGTTCAATTCCAAGAATATATAAACCACGCGCAACTTTATTGTATCATTAAATTAAATAGTATTGGAAAATTAAATAATTAACTAAAATTGATACAATAAACCTAAAAAGATAATAAGGCTAATTATTGAACGTTTAAATCCCTATTTGAACGAGTTTTTATTCAAAAATTTGATTCTTTATTCACTCAAAAATATTGCATTAAATTAATTCCTTTAATCTCGACGATTAAATACTAATAAGTTAGTATGATTTTGAACAAGCCGCTATGGTGAAATCGGTAGACACGCTGCTCTTAGGAAGCAGTGCTAGAGCATCTCGGTTCGAGTCCGAGTAGCGGCATAACTTTTTCTAAAAGAGAAAAAGTCATATAATAAATGCAATTTTCAATTTTCATTCCGTAATTTGTACCCTCCGTATTTTTTTTTTAATTGTTTATGATATTTTTGACTTTAGAACATATATTAACTCATATCTCTTTTTCAATCATTTCAATTCTAATTACAATTCATTTTATAACCCTATTATCCGATGAAACGGTAGGACTATCTAATTCGAAAAAAGAGGGCATGATAGTGACTTTTTCATGTATAACAGGATTATTAATTACTCGTTGGATTTATTCACAGCATTTCCCATTAAGTGATTTATATGAATCAGTAATCTTCCTTTCATGGGCTTTCTCTATTATTCATATGATTCCGTATTTTAAAATGCATAAAAACTATTTAAGCGCAATAACCGCGCCAAGTGCTATTTTTACCCAAGGCTTTGCTACTTCAGGTTTTTTAACTGAAATACATCAATCAAAAATATTAGTACCCGCTCTACAATCCCAGTGGTTAATGATGCACGTAAGTATGATGGTATTGGGCTATGCAGCTCTTTTATGTGGATCATTATTATCAGTAGCTCTTTTGGTTATTACATTTCGAAAAGACATAAGTAAAAGCAATTTAAATGAGACATTTTCCCTCGAGCAAATCCAACGCATGAATGAAAGATACAATATTTTACAAAATCCTTCTCTTATTTCTATTTCTGCGAGGAATTATTACAGGTCCCAATTGATTCAACAGTTGGATTATTGGAGTTATCGTGTTATTAGTCTAGGGTTTCTCTTTTTAACCATAGGCATTCTTTCGGGGGCAGTATGGGCTAATGAGGCATGGGGGTCATATTGGAATTGGGACCCAAAAGAAATTTGGGCATTTATTACTTGGACCATATTCGCAATTTATTTACATACTCGAACAAACACAAATTTGAAAGGTGCAAATTCCGCAATTGTGTCCTTTATGGGCTTTCTTATAATTTGGATATGCTATTTTGGTATCAATCTATTAGGAATAGGTCTACACAGTTATGGGTCATTTACCTTAATATCTAATTGAATTAAATAATTGAAGAAAAAGCTTGATGAATACAAATAGTGTATATAAGAAAACTTCGCATATCTTGACGAAAACCATTTGAATCACTGCACTACTTGATTCAAATGGTTTTCATAAAGGCCAAACCTATCTGGTTAAAATTCCAATTCTTTTTTTTTTCATTGGACAACAAATGGTTTTAAAAATTATAGGATATTTTTTTTTTGTTTTCGTCATAAAAACTATCTATAAAAATAATTAGATAAAATATACTCAACCTTGTCAACTGATAGTGAAAGAACAAAATCTGGGTAAATACCAATACCTATTACAGGGAGAAAGATAGAGATCAAAACAAATAACTCTCGCGGTCCAGAATCAAAAAAATAAGAATTGGGGACATTAAATAGTTTGTACCCATAGAACATTTGGCGTAACATAGATAATGAATAAATGGGAGTTAATATCATTCCAATTGCCATTATAAAAGTAATTAAAATTTTTGGCATTAAAAAAAATTTTTGGCTGGTAATTATTCCAAAAAAGACTATTAATTCTGCAACAAAACCACTCATACTCGGTAATGCAAGGGAGGCCATCGAGAAGCTACTGAACATCGTGAAAATTTTTGGCATTGAAATAGCTATTCCACCCATTTCGTCAAGATAAACAAGACGTAGTCTATCATAACTTGTTCCTGCCAAGAAAAAAAGCGCAGCACCAATAAAACCATGAGATATTATTTGTAAAAGGGCTCCATTGAGTCCCGTATCAGTTATTGAACCGATTCCGATAATTATGAAACCCATATGAGATACGGAAGAATAGGCTATTCTTTTTTTTAAATTCCGCTGACCAGGAGATGTTGAAGCTGCATAGATTATTTGTATTGTACCTACTATCACCAACCAGGGAGAAAAGATATAATGGGCGTGAGATAATAATTCCATATTTATCCGCACCAATCCATATGCTCCCATTTTTAATAAGATTCCAGCTAGAAGCATACAAGTACTGTAATGTGCTTCGCCATGAGTATCTGGTAACCATGTATGTAAGGGTATAATGGGTAATTTGACAGCAAAAGCGATAAGAAATCCAATATAGAATAGTATTTCCAATGCCAGAGGATACGATTGATTAGCTGATGTTTCAAAATAAAATATTGGTTCATTAAAACCATATAAACTAATACCAAGAACCCCCATTAAGAGAAAAACAGAACCTCCTGCAGTGTACAAAATAAACTTTGTAGCTGAATATAGACGTTTCTTTCCTCCCCACATGGATAGAAGTAAATAAACAGGAATTAATTCGA